AGGGAGGAGGTCAAATTCCAGTTGCAATTCAACTTTGTTTTGTTAAGTTATTTTATTGTGATTCGACATACATAAGATAGACAGAATCACGCTCTGTAGGATTTGAACCTACGACATCGGGTTTTGGAGACCCGCGTTCTACCGAACTGAACTAAGAGCGCTTTCAAAGAATTTTTTTTTTCCACTTAACTTCTAACACATCTCACATAAATATAGTATCCAAAAATGAAAGATTATGCCCCATTTTAGTCGATCCCAATTAATCTTTCGTTACTGCCCATAGGAGAAGTAATAGGTAGGGATGACAGGATTTGAACCCGTGACATTTTGTACCCAAAACAAACGCGCTACCAAGCTGCGCTACATCCCTTTTAAAAATTGTTGTACAGTGTCATTGTACAAAATACCTGTCTTGTTTTCCACATCTTTATTTTCTCCTCTATCTATATAGAACTTTCTTGTCATTTCTTGTTTTTGGTTTCATATAATAAAAGAATTATATACATCTGAAACCCAACCTAACATATAAAAAAGAATGAATATTTATCCGTAATGCTCAGGAAGAAGGGGTCATCTTTTTCTTTTTTAGTGACAGGAAAATCTCATCTATTGGTTCATTGTACATATCCATTTTTGTTAGGAAATCCGCGTAAAAATAAAAAAAATGATCTTGAACTACAGCATCTGACAATATATGTATTACAATAAAGAAGGAGGATTTTCAATGCGAGATCTAAAAACATATCTCTCCGTGGCACCTGTGTTAACTACTCTATGGTTTGGGTCTTTAGCGGGTCTATTGATAGAAATTAATCGTTTATTCCCAGATGCCCTGTCATTCCCCTTTTTTTAATTCTAGTTATTGATATGCGAAGAAATGAAGAAATATAATTCCACATGACGTAACTAAAACCTCGCCTCTCCCTTTCAATTCTTTAGAATAGTAAGGAAAGAGAAGGAAAAAGTGTATTGAACCTCATAAAAAATCCGGTAGATCCAAGATCGAATTTGGGAAAACAGAAATAAAATTCAAATGTGTATCCGGTCTAGGGCGGGCTCTACGAAATCATAGCATAGAAAGAAGATACTTAAATGAAATATTGGGATTTAGGATAGAAATAATTGATAGTTAGAAAGAAATTGTATTACTTAATTATTATTCTATTTTGTATTACTTAACTTAATATATACTATATTAATACATATTCTATTAATTAGATAATAAATTAATTAGATAAGATAATAAGAAGAATTACAATGAAATGCTTAGAAATGGAATTTCTAACTAGTAACTTCTATTGATTTTTTTCTTCTTCTTCGGTTCGGATAGAAAATATAAGACTTAAGTTAAGTCGATACAAAATCTAAAGGAGGTTCATGGCCAAGGGTAAAGATGTCAGAGTCAGAGTTATTTTGGAATGTACCAGTTGTGTCCGAAATAGTGTCAATAAGGAATCGCGGGGCATTTCTAGATATATTACTCAAAAGAATCGCCACAATACACCCAGTCGATTAGAATTGCAAAAATTTTGTCGCTATTGTCATAAGCATATGATTCATGGGGAAATCAAGAAATAGATCGAAGGAAACATCATGTGTTCGATCTTTCCAAAGAACAGGACAGGAAGAGTAAGAACTTAACATATATAATATACATAATATATACAAATCAAACCCGATTTTATGTAGATATTCTTTCATGTGTATAGATATATAGTATATGAATGAAATAATATATGAATCAAAGCCTATTTCGGTTGGATCCGAAATGAATAAATAAATTGAACTTTAGAGATAAGGAATAAACCATGGATAAATCCAAGCAACCTTTTCGTAAATACAAGCGATCTCTTCGTAGGCGTTTGCCCCCAATTGGATCGGGGGATCGAATCGATTATAGAAACATGAGTTTAATTAGTCGATTTATTAGTGAACAAGGAAAAATATTATCTAGACGAGTGAATAGATTGACCTTGAAACAACAACGATTAATTACTATTGCTATAAAACAAGCTCGTATTTTATCTTTGTTACCTTTTCTTAATAATGAGAAACAATTTGAGAGAGCTGAGTCGATCCCAAGAACTACTGGTCCTAGAACCAGAAATAAATAGGCATACTCCTCAATTGGCTCAAAAATCCAATTGGAACTCAAGCTCAGATTGATGTTTTGTTCGAAAAGGCCTAGAATCCTGATTTGATTCTTGTGTTATAATATAAGAAACAAAAATGGGGGAGAAGAAGAAATATTTTTTTTATTGAAACATGTTCGTTCATTTCTACTACTTATCTTAATTTATTTTTATTCTATATCTTCCCGGAGTTCATTCTCCGGGGAATTCCCTTTCAATCATTCCTGTATATTACTTTTGAATCTCCTTTATTTGATAATTTTATTGGAAATCATGTAAAGACAATTCTTATTTGATATAGCTATTTGCGCAAGTATTTTACGATTAAGAAGCAATTGCTTCTTGTACAGATTGTGTATTAATATACTATAACTATAGAATACCTTATTCTCACGAGTTACTGCGTTTATCCGAGTGATCCACAAACGACGAAAATCCCTCTTTTGTCTGCCTCTATCTCGATGAGAGGAAACCAAAGCTCTCATTTTCTGTTGAGTAATCGTTCGAGTAAGTCTTGAATGAGCCCCTCTAAAGGTTGATGCAAATAAACGAATTTTTGTTCGACGTCTCCGAGCTGTATATCCTCGTTTAACTCTGGTCATTGAATCAGATTAAAGCTTAATGAATAACTAATTGATTTCTCTTCTTTCAGTCATCCTTTTTCCCTTCCCCGGTCGATTAATAACAAAACGGATTATTCCGATATATAAAATATCAATTCCAATGGCTTTTGCTACTATGACCTTCCCAACCACGATTTTGTATTCTATTCCTTCCATTTATTTCACTGGAAATAAGAAATTAGAACGATACTAAATAAAAAAAATAGTGGGTTCCATCGTTTCTATGGTTACCTCTTAAACGGTGAGGTCCTCTCTATACACCGGAGCCTCTTCTTTCATTTAATCAAATGTTATTGTTAACTTGTATAGTTCACACTCTTTGGCTCTACCTATCTACAGTAATAGCTCTTTTCACAAAAAGAGTTATCCATACAGTGACGGCATTTAATTATGAAAGTTGGCTAGGTAGCTGACCCTGTTAGTCCGTTCTTTCAAGAAAAGGAGCATAACCTTTTTGCTTCTTATGATACCATTTCCTCCGCTTAATGGATAACCATTTGCTACCAATGGGGAATTGCTTCTTATTTCAAATCTAGATGATTGGATTTGCACCAATGGAAACCATAAATTCCATATACAATATGGGTATACGATAGATCTTCTCTATCTATCCTATTCATTGGTACCGGTCATTGATACTGAAAAAATTGTCTCATTTGTTCGAACTTATGATCTGAACGAGTCGCACATACACCCTAGTACATGTTCCTCGACGCTGAGGACATCCTCTAAGAGCGGGAGATTTTTTAACATTTCTTATTGGCTGTCTTGTGTTTCTAATAAGTTGTTTAATAGTTGGCATGTCGTATGTATATATATGTATATATAGAATAAAATGGGTTGGTTTAGATCGATCTTAACCTGATGATTGATCATCATGAATTATTTCTATTCAATATCAAATCACAGAAAATTTTAATTATGGTTTGAAATAAAATGGATTTATACGAAATCCCCAGTATTTAAATTTTCGACCGCTACAAGATCAACAATGCCATGAGCTTGGGCTTCTGTTGCTGACATAAAAACATCCCTTTCCATATCCTCGGATACAACCCATAAAGGGTTGCCCGTTCTTTGTACATAAACCTTTGTTATGGTTTCGCGAAGTTTCAGTAGTTCTTCCGCTTCCAGGATAAATTCCCCTGCTTGTGCCTCATAAAAAGAACTAGCAGGTTGGTGAATCATAACCCTGATGATATTGATATAACATCATGAACGGTTCTTCTATCTCGCATGATTGGGCTAAACTAAAGTAGGGGATAAAAAAATAACAATAAAAAAAATCAAATAGAATTGAATAACCGTACAGGCATCTTTTGTTCATTGCATACGGCTCCGCAATGGAATTGACTTTTTCTTCTCTTCTATTCTATCGAAGAAAGAAATAGAATCCATCTAATCCAGATCGTTGAATGATCCATTTACCACCCTTCCTTTCATAGAAGTAAAAAAGAATACTATGATGGTTCTGTTACTTTATATATTTATCTCGTCTGTGATTTAGCAATCCCAAAGTTTCTTTTTGATACGATCAAATAAGTAAAAAATGATCTTTTTTTTTCATTTTCGTACTCTTTCTTTCATAGCATAAGTATCAGAAAGAGACTTCTGGTGTGGAAGAAAAATGGTTTGTGACACTGAAATGTACTCCCGACACATAAGATCAAATCGGAAATAACCTTTATTTCATACTACTATCTCGATACAAAATCTCATGTTATGAAAAAACAATAATGGTTTGTTCATATCGAACCCGAAGTGCCATGCTATTATTACTTATAATTTTATTTTATAATCAATGTGGCGAAGGCATAGTCTTCTTTTTTTTTCAATCAAATAAAAACTCATTGGCGCCAAGCGTGAGGGAATGCTAGACGTTTGGTAATTTCTCCTCCGACCAGAATAAAAGATCCCATTGACGCGGCTAATCCCATGCATATCGTATGCACATTAGGTGACACAAATTGCATAGTATCATAAATGGCTATTCCTGGTATTACCCATCCGCCGGGAGAGTTTATAAACAAATAAAGATCCCTAGTACCATCTTCTATACTGAGATATACCATGAGACCAACAAGTTGATTCGAGATCTCGCTATCAACCACTTGGCCTAAAAAAAGTAATCTTTCTCGATAAAGTCGGTTGATTAGGACAAAATTGCATCCCTTAGGAACCGTACGTGCACCTTTGGATACATACGGTTCAAAAAAAGGAAAAAGAAAAAAAAGAATCAATGTGTCGATTCCAGTTTTATTTCTTTTTTTTTTATGTAACAGGTTTTCTTAATGAAAGGTCTTCTATTAAAAAAAAACGAGATGAGTTTAGGCTCCCTTCCCTCTAAAAAAAAAAAGAGATTACTGAACTTATTAAACTAACCTATCATTGATGTATTGTTTCATCGATATTAAAATCACGATGTCATTGTCTTGTTCCTGAATGGGCCCTTTCAATTCTTTTAGGTTCATGGTCTACCCCGGGAAAGGATCTGTCCGAATTCTATTTGCACATATAGGACAAATGGTCTCAGTACCATTTTTTTGTTATGACTTCTTTTTTTTGTTAATTTCGTGTCTTGCTTTCCCAAAACTATTTGATGTATTCATCATACTATTCCGTTGGTCGGCAATTTGGGATCACTACTATCACTACTATAGTAATAGTAGGTATAAGAATCATTTATGATACAAGTGGTAATCATACATATATTATATTAACAATTTGTTATCGATTTGGTATTTTCTGAACGGAGCCTGGATACTTTATTTTATCAGTCCAAGTAAACCATAAATTCTTCAAAATTGATAATATTGATCCCCAATATAAAATAAATTGATCTAATTGCACTTCACGCTCCGAATGATTGATTGATGCCTCACTCAATACAATATCTCTTGGGTGAAACAGAGGATATCTCGATCAGGGGAGAGAACGGGTAAATCCCATATGACCCAATATGTCTGACAAGTCGCACTATACGTCAACCCAAACCGCATCTTCCTCTCCAGGACTCCGAAAAGGTACTTTTGGAACACCAATGGGCATTAAATTAAAGAAAAAAATTTAGTACTGTACTTCACTTTAATATGGAAACGTAACAATCAATGGTTTATTGTCTTCATCCCTTTTTTCTCTTTATTCTATTTGATACATAGATTGGAAAGTTTATAGAGTAAGACAGAATGAATAAAGAAAAAATTTGAATGAAGAAATCGATCGTTCGAATGATAAACAAGTATCTATCCATTCGTTCCCCAAAAATGGGACCAATCCTCCCATTGCGTATTGGTACTTATCGGGTATAGAATAGATCTGCTTCTCTTTGTTCTTACGAACAAAATTGTTCCGTTATTTTCACGTTATTTTCAATGGAATGGAATAAATATTAATCCTTTCTGATACGGAATCTAATGAAAAGGTTAGGTACATGGTTAGTATATATAGTCTTTTCCAATGCGATAAAATAAAGCGGCATAGTGTCTATTTTTCTTTGATAAAGAGGTATTTCCATGGGTTTACCTTGGTATCGTGTTCATACTGTCGTATTGAATGATCCCGGTCGATTGCTTTCTGTTCATATAATGCATACAGCTCTAGTTTCTGGTTGGGCTGGTTCGATGGCTTTATATGAATTAGCGGTTTTTGATCCCTCTGATCCCGTTCTTGATCCGATGTGGAGACAAGGTATGTTCGTTATACCCTTCATGACTCGTTTAGGAATAACCAATTCGTGGGGCGGTTGGAGTATTTCAGGAGGAACTATAACAAATCCGGGTATTTGGAGTTATGAAGGTGTGGCAGGGGCACACATAGTGTTTTCCGGTTTGTGCTTCTTGGCAGCTATCTGGCATTGGGTATATTGGGACCTAGAAATATTCTGTGATGAACGTACGGGAAAACCTTCTTTGGATTTGCCCAAGATCTTTGGAATTCATTTATTTCTCTCAGGGGTAGCTTGCTTTGGCTTTGGCGCATTTCATGTAACAGGTTTGTATGGTCCTGGAATATGGGTGTCCGATCCTTATGGACTAACTGGAAAAGTACAATCTGTAAATCCAGCGTGGGGCGCGGAAGGTTTTGATCCTTTTGTTCCGGGGGGAATAGCCTCTCATCATATTGCAGCGGGTACATTGGGCATATTAGCAGGCCTATTCCATCTTAGTGTTCGTCCGCCTCAACGTCTATACAAAGGATTACGTATGGGCAATATTGAAACTGTACTTTCCAGTAGTATCGCTGCTGTTTTTTTTGCAGCTTTTGTTGTTGCTGGAACTATGTGGTATGGTTCAGCAACTACCCCAATCGAATTATTTGGTCCTACTCGTTATCAGTGGGATCAGGGATACTTTCAGCAAGAAATATATCGAAGAGTTAGTGCCGGGCTAGCCGAAAATCTTAGTTTATCAGAAGCTTGGTCTAAAATTCCCGAAAAATTAGCTTTTTATGATTATATTGGTAATAATCCGGCAAAGGGGGGATTATTCAGAGCAGGCTCAATGGACAATGGGGATGGAATTGCTGTTGGATGGTTAGGACACCCCGTCTTTAGAGATAAAGAAGGGCGCGAGCTTTTTGTACGTCGTATGCCTACTTTTTTTGAAACATTTCCGGTAGTTTTGGTAGATGAAGACGGAATTGTGAGAGCTGATGTTCCTTTTAGAAGGGCAGAATCAAAGTATAGTGTTGAACAAGTAGGTGTTACTGTTGAGTTCTATGGTGGCGAACTTAATGGAGTAAGTTAT